AACAAAATGGTTCTATAGAAGAGGTTCATGCTTCCTTTGTTGAGGTAAGGGCAAATGATCTAATTCGCGATTTCATAAGAATTGAGTTAGTCAAGTCCACTATTTCGTATACCGGAAAAAGGTATGATAGGGCAAGTTCCGGATTGATTCCCGATAATGGATTAGATTGCACCAATATCAATCCTTTTTATTCCAAGGCGAAGATTCAATCACTTAGCCAACATCAAGGAACTATTGGTATGTTGTTGAATCGAAATAAGGAATGCCAATCTTTGCTAATTTTGTCATCATCCAATTGTTCTCGAATTGGTCCATTCAATAGTTCGAAATATAACAATGTGACAAAAGAATCGGATCCCCTAATTCCAATTAGGGATTATTTAGGTCCCTTAGGCGCTATTGTACCTAAAATATCGAATTTTTATTCATCTTACCATTTAATAACTCATAATCAGATCGTGTTAAAGAAATATTTGCTACTTGACAATTTGAAACAGATTTTCCAAGTACTTCAAGTACTTAAATACTGTTTAATAGATGAAAATAGGAGGATTTATAATCCCGATCTATGCAGTAACATCGTTTTGAACCCATTCCATTTGAATTGGTGCTTTCTCCATCATGATTATTGTGAAGAGACATCGATCAAAATTAGCCTTGGACAATTTATTTGTGAAAATGTATGTCTATTTAAATATGAACCACACGTAAAAAAATCTGGTCAAATTTTAATTGTTAATGTCGACTTTTTAGTTATAAGATCGGCTAAGTCTTATTTGGCTACTCCTGGAGCAACTGTTCATGGTCATTATGGGAAAATCCTTTACGAAGGAGATACATTAGTTACATTTATATATGAAAAATCGAGATCTGGTGACATAACGCAAGGTCTTCCAAAAGTAGAACAAATCTTAGAAGTGCGTTCGATTGATTCAATATCGATGAACCTCGAAAGGAGAGTTGAAGGTTGGAACGAGTGTATACCAAGAATTCTTGGGATCCCCTGGGGGTTTTTGATTGGAGCTGAGCTAACCATAGCCCAAAGTCGTATCTCTTTGGTTAATAAGATCCAAAAGGTTTATCGATCCCAGGGGGTACAGATCCATAATAGACATATAGAGATTATTGTACGTCAAGTAACATCAAAAGTGTTGGTTTCAGAAGATGGAATGTCTAATGTTTTTTCACCTGGAGAATTAATCGGATTGTTGCGAGCAGAACGAGCAGGGCGCGCTTTGGACGAATCAATCTGTTATCGGGCAATCTCATTGGGAATAACAAGAGCGTCTCTGAATACTCAAAGTTTCATATCCGAAGCAAGTTTTCAAGAAACCGCTCGAGTTTTAGCAAAAGCTGCTCTACGAGGTCGTATTGATTGGTTGAAAGGCCTGAAAGAGAACGTTGTTCTGGGGGGGATTATACCTGTTGGTACCGGATTCCAAAAATTTGTGCACCGTTCAAGGCAAGACAAAAACATTTATTTGGAAATCAAAAGAAAAAATCTATTCGAGTTGGAAATGAGAGATATTTTGTTACACCATAGAGAATTATTTTGTTCTTACGCGACAAACAATTTCCATGAGACAAATTTACATGAGACATCAGAACAATCATTTATGCGATTTAATGATTCCTAAGAGCGGATTCATTTTCACTTTAATTATCTTTTAACTATACTGGTCTGATTATTGATTTGGTAATAAATAAAATAAGTAATTAAAAAAAATTATGGTTTGTGCCGTGTATCAATGGTCAATCCCCGGTAGAAGGTTCCATCGGAACAATTATTTATTTCAAGGTACCTCGTCTCTTTGTTAATAATACGAAAAAGAAAAAACAAAAAGGAAGTGTGGGAAAAAATGACAAGAAGATATTGGAACATCAATTTGGAAGAGATGATGGAAGCAGGAGTTCATTTTGGTCATGGTACTAAGAAATGGAATCCTAGAATGGCCCCTTACATTTCTGCAAAGCGTAAAGGTATTCATATTACAAATCTCGCTAGAACTGCTCGTTTTTTATCAGAAGCCTGTGATTTAGTTTTTGATGCAGCAAGTAGGGGAAAAAACTTCTTAATCGTCGGTACCAAAAATAAAGCATCGGATTCAGTAGCATCAGCTGCAATAAGGGCTCGGTCTCATTTTATTAATCAAAAATGGCTCGGTGGTATGTTAACGAATTGGTCCACTACGGAAACGAGACTTTATAAGTTCAGGGACTTAAGAGCAGAAGAAAAGATGGGGAAACTCAACCGTCTCCCCAAAAGAGATGCAGCAATGTTGAAGAGAAAATTATCTACCTTGCAAACATATCTCGGTGGGATCAAATATATGACGGGATTGCCTGATATTGTGATCATCGTTGATCAGCAAGAAGAATATACGGCTCTTCGAGAATGTGCCATTTTGGGGATTCCAACGATTTGTTTAATCGATACAAATTGTGACCCAGATCTTGCAGATATTTCGATTCCAGCCAACGATGACGCTATAGCTTCAATTCGATTGATTCTTAACAAATTAGTATCCGCAATTTGTGAAGGTCGTTCTAGCTATATAAGAAATCGTTGATTATGATTAAGATTAATAAAATTAGTTAATGTTAATTATTGGGCAACTCCATAGATTTATTGGATCGGTTACTTTTTTTTGAATTTTTAAAAATAGATAAAAAAAAAGAACTGGGGATATTGATATATATTATGATGTTATGTGATTTCTTGGTATCCTAAATATATGATTAATGATTCAAGTTGGTGAGTTGAGAAAGAAATGGTTGAATCAAACTAATTCCTTTTTTGAAGTTCAATTTCTATCAGAGGACAATATGAATGTTATACCATGTTACATTAAAACACTCAAGGGGTTATACGATATATCGGGTGTAGAAGTAGGCCAACATTTCTATTGGCAAATAGGAGGTTTACAAATCCATGCCCAAGTACTTATCACTTCTTGGGTCGTAATTGCTATCTTGTTAGGTTCAGCCATCATAGCTGTTCGGAATCCACAAACCATTCCGACCGACGGTCAGAATTTCTTTGAATATGTCCTTGAATTTATTCGAGACTTGAGCAAAACCCAGATTGGAGAAGAATATGGACCTTGGGTTCCTTTTATTGGAACTATGTTCCTATTTATTTTTGTTTCTAATTGGTCAGGTGCCCTTTTACCTTGGAAAATCATACAGTTACCTCATGGGGAGTTAGCTGCGCCCACGAATGATATAAATACTACTGTTGCTTTAGCTTTACCCACGTCAGTGGCATATTTTTATGCAGGTCTTACCAAAAAAGGGTTGGGTTATTTCGAGAAATACATCAAACCAACTCCAATACTTTTACCAATTAACATCCTAGAAGATTTCACAAAACCCTTATCTCTTAGTTTTCGACTTTTCGGGAATATATTGGCTGATGAATTAGTAGTTGTTGTTCTTGTTTCTTTAGTCCCTTCAGTAGTTCCTATACCTGTCATGTTTCTTGGATTATTTACAAGTGGTATTCAAGCTCTTATTTTTGCAACGTTAGCCGCGGCTTATATAGGTGAATCCATGGAGGGTCATCATTGACTAGTTTTCAAAATAGTCTTTTTTTTTTAGCTTATCCCAATTCATGCATGGTTCAAGATAATCTGCTTGGTTGGAGAACATAATAGATATAAATACGTATGAATATATGACCTAGAGTCGTAGGAGAGAAGATGAACGATATTACGGAATTGTAAAAAAAAAAAGGATGGGTTGGGGAGGTCACACTAGATGTATGTAATGTTTATAAGTCCAGCCACTTTTTGTGTGGGTTTCGAGGAATGATTCTATAATCCGATTCAATATAAAATGTGGCCAGTTTACGTTATGGAAGAAAGAAATGTATATGTAATATGTATATGTAATATTAGATATTCACTAGTTATATAGTCCTATCTATATATAAATAGAAGTCCTTATGCCTTACCTATATACTAACTAACTATATATATATCTAACTATATGCTATATATATGTAATATATATATATAGCAATATATATAGATAGCAATATATATAGCAAAATAAATAAAAAAAATATATATATATATATTGATATACATATTGATATCGTTATATTGATATATTGATATCGTTGATATCGATCATATTGATATCCATTGCATATATTGATGATTGCATATATTGATTTGATTGCAGTTTACTGCATTTAGATTAGATGGATTACAAGATAAGTCAAGTCCTTTCTTCTGTTTCATTTGTGATTGTGGATTGGATGAAAAAACAGATGAACTCAAGGATATAAAAGAGTAAAGAACGAAGGATGGAATGAAAGAATGGTTGGAAAGAAAGAAATGCAATAACTAGAGCCATATGTATATGGATTTACAAAAACTTCATTTCATCATGGGTAGAAACAAAAAACGAGATATCGAAGTAGTTCTGACGATTCAGTAATATTATCATTAGTTTTTAGTTACTCCGACCCAATAGATCTTAATGATCAAACTTAATGATAAAATTAAGTAATAATTCATTGGTTGATTGTATCATTAACCATTTATTTTTTTTTTTTTTTTTGTGCGAGGAACTTACCATGAATCCACTGATTTCTGCCGCTTCCGTTATTGCTGCTGGATTGGCTGTAGGACTTGCTTCTATTGGACCCGGAGTTGGTCAAGGTACTGCTGCAGGCCAAGCTGTAGAGGGTATTGCGAGACAACCAGAAGCAGAGGGTAAAATACGAGGTACTTTATTGCTTAGTCTAGCTTTTATGGAAGCTTTAACAATTTATGGACTGGTTGTGGCATTAGCACTTTTATTTGCGAATCCTTTTGTTTAATCCTAGAAATGTAAAAAAGTACCTTAGATTACATACTTATTTTACTTTTTTTCTTTATTAACTTGAAATTAAATTGTCGTTTGCTTCTTCGAATTATATCAACACTTTACTCCTATAATTACTTATTTGTTGAGACTACAGGAAGGACTGCTTTGAGGATGAGGAATTA